CTTCAATGTTTATTTTTACACACGTCTTTTTTTAGGAGGCCTACAGCCATTATGTGGCATAGGAGTTACATCCCGTATGAAACTTAATAGTATACCACTTCTACGAATAGCTCTTAATGCCGCATCTCTTCCGAGACCCGGGCCTTTTATCATAACTTCTGCTCGTTGCATACCTTGATCCACTACTGTCCGAATAGCATTTCCTGCTGCGGTTTGAGCGGCAAATGGTGTACCCCTTCTTGTACCCTTGAATCCACAAGCCCCGGCAGAGGACCAAGAAATTACTCGACCCCGTACATCTGTAACAGTCACAATGGTATTGTTGAAACTTGCTTGAACATGAATAACTCCCTTGGGGATTCTACGTGTATTCTTACGTGAACCAATACGTCTATTTCTACGCGAACCAATTTTTGGTATAGGTTTTGCCATATTTTATCATCTCATAAATATAAGTCAGAGATATATGGATATATCCATTTCATGTCAAAACAGATCCTTATTCTTTTTTTTTTTTTTACTTATTTATTTGTACATCTGTACATCGGGTCCTTTAGATTTCGAGAGTCTTTTTGTTTTAGAAAGATTATCCTTGTCTTTGTTTATGTCTCGGGTTAGAACAAATTACTATAATTCGTCCCCGCCTACGGATCAATCGACATTTTTCACAAATTTTACGAACGGAGGCCCTTATTTTCATATTTGTCATTCCTTTTTTTAATTCCGAATCTACTTATTGGAAGAAAATAAGTTTCTTGAAATTTTGAATTTCGAATTGTATCCTTACGAAAGAATGTTGAAATTGAAAAAACCGCCTAATCATTCAAGTCTTTGCTTTGGAGTCTCTAAATTATACGCCCTTTGGTTGAATCATAAGGACTTACCTCAATTTTTAGTCTATTTCCTGGTAGTATACGTATAAAACTACATGAAATCCTTTACGAAACAAAAACCAGAATAATTTTTTTGTTATCTAAACGAATCCGGAAGATACATACCATCGGTAAGTTGTTCAGTAATTAAACCCTCATGAATCCATTTTTGTTGTTTCATTCCAGGTAAAACCGCTTTGAAGTATCAACTAATGTAAGAGGGATAATATTATAAACTTGTCCTTTCTCTTTTTTCACAAATATGACCGTGTCGGCTATTAGAAAGATTACCATATATAACACAAAACTTCTCCGCCGATTCCTTCTAGTCGAGCCTTTCGGTCTGTCATTATACCTCGAGAAGTAGAAAGAATTACAACCCCCATTCCGCCTAAAATTCTAGGAATTCGTTGATAGTTAGAATATATTCGTAGACCGGGTCGACTGATCCGTTTTAAATTTAAAACAGTTCTATATGGTCCTTTCCTATTTCTTCTATGTCGTAGGGTTAAAACCAAAAAATATTTTTTGCTTTCTTGATGTTTTCTCACGTTTTCAATAAAACCCTCTTGTAAAAGGATTTTAACAATATTTTCAGTGATGTTAGTAGATGGTATTCGAACTGTTCTTTTTTTATTCATGTCAGCATTTCGTATAGAGGTTATTATGTCAGCAATAGTGTCTTTACTCATGATAAACTAAGATTTTTGTTTCCCCCGAATTTTGATATAATCAACATGCTCTTTTTCTTTTTTTCTGAATTTTTTAATATTTATGAATTATTTTTTTTTTTTAATATTTATGAATTATTAAAGATATATACGTGATAGATAAACAATTTACTAATTAATTAAATAAATTTAATCAATTTCATTCAAATACTATATTAAGGTCTTCCCCTATAATACTTCAGGTGCTAATGAAACTATTTTAGTGAAATTTAACTGTCTTAATTCCCGGGCGATCGCGCCGAAAATTCGGGTTCCTTTTGGATTTCCTTCTTGATCAATAACAACCGCAGCGTTGTCATCATATCGTATTATCATACCGTTGTCGCGTTTGAGTTCTTTACAAGTACGTACAATGACAGCTCGGACCACTTCTGATCTTTCTAGAGGTGTATTTGGTACTGCTTCCTTGATTACAGCAACAATAATGTCACCAATATGAGCATATCGTCGATTACTAGCTCCTATGATTCGAATACACATCAATTCTCGGGCCCCGCTGTTATCCGCTACATTCAAATGGGTTTGAGGTTGAATCATATCATTTTTTTTTTATCGGTTTTTTCTTTTTCAATGCAAAGGTATAAATAAAAAAAAAAGAAATATTATTTGTTCAAAACAAAAAAAGAAACCTGCAATTGTTTTTTTTCATCCCAAAAACCCCTTTCGTTTGTTTCTACATTCCTATCCAGAAAGAATGAATTGAGTTCGTATAGGCATTTTAGATGCCGCTATTGAAATAGCCCTTCTAGCTATATTTTCTGCTACTCCGCTCATTTCATAAAGTATTCTACCGGGTTTAACGACAGCTACCCAATATTCGGGAGATCCTTTCCCCGAACCCATACGTGTTTCTGTAGGTCTTACTGTAACAGGTTTGTCTGGAAATATGCGTACCCATATTTTTCCACCGCGGCGTGCATTTCGTGTCATTGCTCGCCGCCCTGCTTCTATTTGTCTAGATGTGATCCAAGCGGGTTCAAGCGCTTGAAGAGCATATCTACCGAAGCAAATACGATTACCTCGATAAGATATTCCTTTCATTCTTCCTCTGTGTTGTTTACGGAATCTGGTTCTTTTGGGGTTATAGTTGATGGTTGTTTAGCAATTCCATCCATCTCTACTACAGAACCGGACACGAGAGTTTCTTCTCATCCAGCTCCTCGCGAATTAAACAATTAAAAATAATTAAACAAAAAAAATACACGGTTAATAATATATGGAATCGTGGGATTCTTTGAAATTTGATCTAATCGATTATAAATTATAAATTTTTTGTGTTTTAATATAGAATTTAACACGTATTCTATTTATAGATAATGTCGTTTTGGTAGAACGCTATAATGAATCTTTATTTTGTTTTTCCTTTTATTTCGAATCGACTAAAATTTAGAAATAAAAAAAAAATTCGCGGGCGAATATTTACTCTTTCAACATTCAGTTGTAAGATTAGTCTATGACATGACCTCTCAGAATAAATGAATAGGTTTCTGGTTCGTTCCGCCATCCTACTCAATGAATCATTAGGATTCGTTTTCAATAGAATCTTATGCATTCACAGGTTCTGTCGTTCCCACCACTTCTCGATTAATGATTAGGTCTGAATTTTACAACGGAGCCTCCAATTAAATTTATTCTTGAGTCAACCTTCTCAGTCTTTATTGGCTCGGGGCTCTTGATTTTTTGTTCTATGCACGGATTTGTCTAATTATGGATCAATCAGTATTGATGCTTTATTACATTCCCTTTATATGAGATGACTCATAGACCTTACATATTGGAATTATATATCATTAATATTCTTTTTCTATCTTTCTCTCACCCTTCCATTTATCTGTATACTTTATATTGCTTTACAACCCATAATATATTGCTTTACAACCCATAATCAGATTGTTTTTTTTTTTTTTTTTTATGTAAAAAAGATTTCAGTTGCTACAATGATATGACTTATATATCATATCTTGACTGGTTCTTTCTATCCAGATAACACGAAGTGATGAGTTGGTTATTAGTTCTATAGTTATCAGTTTGTACTATGGGCTGTCCATTTTTTTGAATCCCAACCCTAAAAAAACCAACGAGTCACACACTAAGCATAGCAATTATATCAAATGATTAATCGAATTTTTATTCAACCTTATAGAATTGTTCTTTTTTTTTTATTATTTACCAGAAAAAGAATGAAAGAGTTTGCCATTTTTTGTTTTATCACCAGATATAACTAAATATAAGTCAAGTAAGTTCTTATTATTCCTCGTCTACAAATATCCAAATTTTGATGCCTAATACCCCATAGATAGTTCGAACTGCATAGGAACAATAATCAATTTTAGCTCGAATGGTTTGTAGAGGAACTCTACCTTCTCGGATCCATTCAACACGTGCAATTTCTTTTCCGTCGATACGCCCTGCAATTTGTACTTGAATCCCTTTTGTACCTGCCTGTTCAGTTAATTCAATAGCTTTTTTCATTGCTTTGCGAAATGAAACTCTATTCTTTAATTGTCCGGCTATAAATTCTGCAAGAATATTGGGGTGCCCGTAAGGATTTGCAATTCTTGTAATAGCAATGTTGAGTTTTCGGTTTACACAATTGAGTTCTTTTTGTACATGCGTCTGTAATTCTTCGATTCTTCGAGTCCTGTCTTCTATTAATAACTTGGGGAATCCCATATAGATTATGACCTGAATCAAATCGATTCTTTTTTGAATCTCTATACGTGCAATTCCCTCTACATTAGAGGATATTTTCATATTATTTTGCACATAATTTTTGATACAATCTCGTATTTTTTGATCTTCTTGTAGATCCTTTGAATAATTTTTTGGTTGTGCAAACCAAAGAGAATGATGACCTTGGGTTGCACCAAGTCTGAAACCGAGTGGATTTATTTTTTGTCCCATAATCCCCCACTACTATATATATCGTGAAACGTGACATCTGTTTGTATTTTTTTTTTATTCATTCGATTTTTTTTAAGCATAACATAATATAGCGTATTTGTATTTTTTATAATATAAAATATTCTTCCTTTAAGTATTCCTCAGCTCTAATTTATAGAATTTCCTTTTATCTATTTCTTCCTCTTCATCTAAAGATATATCTTTCAATACAATAGTTATATGACAAGTGGATCTTTTTATAGGATAACCCCGTCCTCGAGCCCGGGGCTTTAATTTTTTCACAGTTGTGCCCTCGTTGACTTCGGCTTTACTAATGATTAAACTTGTTTCGTTCAAACCCTTATTGTGATTAGCATTTGCTGCTGCAGAATAAACCAATTTTAAAATGGCATAACATGCTCGATAAGGCATAAGTTCTAGTATCATAAGTGTTTCTTCATAGGACCGCCCACGAATTTGATCAATTACTCTTCTCGCTTTGTGAGCAGACATA